ATTATCTCGAGGAAAGGATTAAAATATGTTCTATTATTTTAGTAATAATGGAAGAGTTCTGTTTGTAGGAACAAAAAGAAGCAGATCTATTCTATACCCGATAAGTACCAATACGCAATGGTAAGGGGGCGGAATCCCGCTTTCATTTTCTATGAGTGAAAGCATACATATTTGTTCATATCATTCAAAAGACCCATTCTTAAAAATTTTCTTTTTTAGTCATAGTCATATTCATTCTGTCTTCTTTTTTTTTTTATTCTTTGTTATGGAACTTATTAAATTTTTGGATAAACTATGATAAAGGCTAATCTTATTAAGACAATAAACCCATTTTTACGCTTCCACATCAAAGTAAGATATAGTACTTAATTCTTTTTTTCTTTCATTTAATGCCTATTGGTGTTCCAAAAGTACCTTTTCGAAGTCCTGGAGAGGAAGATGCATCTTGGGTTGACGTATAGTGCGACTTGTCAGATATATTGGGTCACATGGGATTCCCCCATTCTCTCCCCCGATCGAGATATCCTCTCTTTCGCCCAAGAAAGATTGATTGAATTATCAAAAATTTGGAGCGTGAAGTGCAATTATATTTATTTTGTTTTTTGGAGGGGGTATCCAGATTAATATTATCAATTAGAATAATTTATGGTTTAGAATAATTTATAGTTGGCTCAATTGGACCAATAAAATGAAGTATCCAGGCTCCGTTTAGAAAAAACCCAATTGGTAATATATCTATGATTACTATTTTTATCATATTCTATTTATAAACAGGAGCGATCTCAAACTGTTTAATCAATCGAGTAATATAACGAATACATTGAATATTTGGCGGAAGACATGAAATAAATTAAAAAAAAGCCATAGCAAAAACACGTGGTATTGGGGCATTTGCCCTATATGTGCAAATAAAAATCGGGCCGATCTTTACTCGGAGTAGAGCATAAACCTAAAAAAATTGAAGAAGCCCATTCCGGAACAAGAAAATGACATCGTGATTTGGATTCGATCTCGATGAAACAATAAATCAATGAGAAGTTCGTTCGATAAGTTTAGTAGATTACTTATATATATATATATATTTTTATAGGTAAAGTAAACAGACCAAAACTAATCTTTCTTGAAAAATAGAAGAAAAAAAGCCCTTTGTTAGAAGTTAGAAGGAGCCCACTCTGAAAAAAGAATGAGGGCTGTAATCTACACATTGATTCTTTTTTTTTCGCGATTTTTGGTAAACCGTATGCATCAAAAGGTGCGCGTACGGTTCCTAAGGATACAATTTTATCCTAATCAACCGACTTTATCGAGAAAGATTACTTTTTTTAGGCCAAGAGGTTGATAGCGAGATCTCGAATCAACTTATCGGTCTTATGGTATATCTTAGTATAGAGGATGATGTCAAAGATCTGTATTTGTTTATAAACTCTCCCGGAGGGTGGGTAATACCCGGAGTAGCTATTTATGATACTATGCAATTTGTACGACCAGATGTACAGACAATATGCATGGGATTAGCCGCTTCAATGGGATCTTTTATTCTGGTCGGAGGAGAAATTACCAAACGTCTAGCATTCCCTCATGCTCGGCGCCAATGAGTTTTGTATTTGAGAGAAAAAAGAAGACTATGCCTTCGCCATATGAAATATGACTATTAAGTAATAATAGCATGGCATTTTGAATTCGATATGAGAAATTTGTTTTTATTTTTTTTTTTCAAAAACTATTAGATTATATATCGAAAGAGTAGTATGAGATAAGGGGCATTTCCGATTTTATCTGATCTATCGGAAATCTATTGCAGCGTCACAAACTTTTTTGTTTTCACGCCAGAAGGCTAATTATGTTATGAAAGAATACAAAAAAAAAGAAACTTTGGGATTGCTGAATAAAAGACTAAAACTAAATAAATATATAAATATAAAGCAACGGAGCCATCATAGTATTTTTTAACTACTCCAAAATAAAAGGAAGGATGGTTATTGGATTATTTACCGATCAGGGTCTGGTCTGATAGACCCTATATTTTTTGTTTCTTCGATGGGAGGTAAAAGCGAATTCCATTGTAGAGCCGTATGCAATGCGAAAAAGATGCCTGTACGGTTGTTCAATTCTATCTTGTTTTTCGTATTATTATTCTTTATTTTATTTCTTCTCTTTGATTTATCTTCGAGATAGAAGAACCATTTATTATGTTATATAATCAGGGTAATGATCCATCAACCTGCTAGTTCTTTTTATGAGGCACAAACGGGAGAATTTATCCTGGAAGCGGAAGAACTGCTGAAGTTACGCGAAACCATCACAAGGGTTTATGTACAAAGAACGGGCAAACCCTTATGGGTTGTATCCGAAGACATGGAAAGAGATGTTTTTATGTCAGCAACAGAAGCCCAAGCTCATGGAATTGTTGATGTTGTAGCGGTAGAATAAAAAATAGCAGGGATTTCGCGCAAATACGCAATTTAAAATTTTATCTTCTTATATCTTATATTTAATATATCTATTAATATAGAATTATTAATATAGAAGTAATGCCTAATCATCCGGTTAGGATCGATCTAAACCAACTCATTATGTATACGAGTCAACATGCCAACTATTAAACAACTTATTAGAAAGACAAGACAGCCAATCAGAAATGTCACGAAATCCCCCGCCCTTGGGGGATGCCCTCAGCGACGAGGAACATGTACTAGGGTGTATGTGTGACTCGTTCAGAGCATGGACTGGGACAAAAGAAAAGAACCAATTTTTCCAGTATCAGTGGTCAGTACCAATAAATAGGATAAAATGGAAGAACTCCATTCACTATCTAAAAAGGATCTATCATATCCTTCTATTGTGTATCAAATTTTATGGTTTCTATTGGTGTAAATCCAATCGTCTCACTTTTCAATTTAAGATGAGAAAGAATTTCCCATTGGTAGCAAATGGTTATCCATTAAGCAGGGGAAATACTATTTAAATTATTAAATTAAAAGGCAGAAAGATTATGCCCTTACTCTTGCAACAACGGACTAACAGGGTCAGCTACACAGCTAATCTTCATAATTAAATATCGTTACTATATAGGTAGATCTCATTGTGAAAGACTGATTACTGGATAATTCATGGGTAGAGCCAAAGAGTGTGAACTGTACAAGTTAACAATAGCATTGATTAAATGAAAGAAAGGGCTCCGGTGTATAGAGGGGACCTCGCCGTTTAAAAAGTAACCATAGAAACGATGGAACCCACGATTTTTTTATCCATTTAGATTTACTACTTTTTGTTTTTATTTAATATGCTTTTTTTAATATCTAGTATCACTATCAATACAATTTCTTATTTCGATGTGAAATGCCTAGAAAAAAAGAAAAAATTGTGGTCGGGAAGGTTATAGTAGCAAAAGCCATTGGAGTTTTTATTTTATACATTGGAAGAATCCGTTTTGTTATTAATAAACTAGGAAAGGAATAACTGAAAGAAAGGAAATCAATTAGTTATTCATCGAAGTTTCATTTATTCAATGACCAGAATTAAACGAGGAAATATAGCTCGGAGACGTAGAACAAAAATTCGTTTATTTGCATCAAGCTTTCGAGGGGCTCATTCAAGACTTACTAGAACTATTACTCAACAGAAAATCAGAGCTTTGTTTTCGGCTTATCGGGATAGAGGTAGGCAAAAGAGAGATTTTCGTCGTTTGTGGATCACTCGGATAAATGCAGTAATTCGCGGCAAAAGCGTATACTATAATTATAATAGATTAATACACAATCTGTACAAGAGGCAGTTGCTTCTTAATCGTAAAATACTTGCGCAAATAGCTATATTAAATAGAAATTGTCTTTATATGATTTCCAATGAGATTATAAAATAAGTATATTGGAAGGAATTCATCGGAATGTTTTAAATTTAAAATGGAGTTCACTGGAGAATTAACTCCGGGAAGGTAGAATAGAAATTAGTATGATAAAATATATAATAATATGATAAAGTCGTCAAAATGAACAAACAACACGTTCAATAAAAAAAGATTTTTTCTTTTTTTTTCTTATGATACGACAATAAAATCTGGATTCGCGAATTTTTCGAACAAAATATCAATCCGCCTTTGAATTCGTATTGGAATTGTGATTCAAGTGAAGAGTAAACCTATTTCTTTTTGATTCTAAGACCAGTAGTTCTAGTGGTCGACTCACCTCTTTCAAATTGTTTCTCATTATTAAGAAAAGGTAACAAAGATAAAATACGAGCTTGCTTTATAGCAATAGTAATTAATCGTTGTTGTTTTAAGTTTAATCTATTCATCCGTCTAGATAATATCTTTCCTTGTTCACTAATAAATCGACTAATTAAACTCATGTTTCTATAATCAATTCGATCCCCCGAGCCAATCGGGGGCAAACGCCTACGAAAAGATCGCTTGGATTTAAAATAGAGTCGCTTGGATTTATCCATGATTTGTTTATTCCTTATCCCGAAAATCCTATTTCAATGAGGGATTTTGTTTTGTTTATCTTTAAATATTTTAAATATATATATATAATATATGTCATTTTTAATCTTCCTTGGAAGGGTGACATACAAGTGATCGGATCGGTTCGATTTATTTCTTTATCTCCCCATGAATTGTATGTTTGTAACAAAAGGGACAGAATTTTATCAATTCCAATCGACTAGGTGTATTATGTCGATTCTTTTGAGTAATATATCTGGAAATACCAATACTCATTGATTCCTTATTAGCACCATTTCGATTAGCACTATTTCGAGTACAATTGGTACATTCCAAAATAACGGTTACTCGAACATCTTTACCCTTGGCCATGAACCTCCTTTGGATTTTTGATTTACCCAACTATTCCATTTTCCGATCCAAAGAGAAGAAAGGAGCGAAAAAAAAAATAGAAGTTGCTAACTCGAAATCAAATTATGAAAGATTTCGTTGAAATCAAGATAGTAATAAAATAGTAATAATAAGTAATACAATGATTTCTAACTACATTTGATTTCTAACTACATTTATAATCCCAGTATAGTATTTCATTTTTCATTTAAGTATTTTGTATGATATTGTTGACCTAGCCATCAATTTCCATTTACGTTCTCATTCTCTTATCTTATTAATTAAAATTAAATTTAAATTAGAGTCCCGGCCCGAGTTCAGAGTTTTACTGAAGTTGAATCCACTTTTATTCTTTCTCTTTTCGAACTTATTCTAATTTAATTTTAAAAATTCTAAAATTAAAAGAAGGGAAGGGGAGGGATTAGTCACAGATATTTGATTATATCTCTAATTTTCGTCACCCCTTCCCATGTCAATAACTAGAACTAGAATTAAAAAAAGGAGAATATCAACGCATCTGGGAATAAACGATTGATCTCTATCAATAGACCTGCTAAAGACCCGAACCATAGAGTACTTACTACCGGTGCCACGGAGAGATATGTTTTTAGATCTCGCATTTAAAATCCTCCTTCTTTATTGTAATTTGTAATACATATATGATCAGACGTATATGTAGTTAATGATCACTTATATTTGTATGCGGAATCCCTAATTCAAATTGAAATGTACAACGATCTAATTCAAATTGAAATGTACAATGATTCAGCAGCTATTCCTTTTCTTAAAAAAAAATACGTCTTTTTATGTCCCAGCATTCCCGAAAAATATTATATTCATTTTTTTTAATTTTTAAGCGGGGTTAATTATACGTTACGTATGTATATAAGTCTTTTATTATATATTATAATTAATTATTTATATTAATTATTTATTATAATTAAATATATGTTATATGATATGAGATAAAAAAGAAGAAATGACAAGATAATTTTTGTATATGAATGGAGAAAATAAAGATGTGGAAAACAATACAGGTATTCTCTACAATGACACTGTCGACCAATGGAAAGGGATGTAGCGCAGCTTGGTAGCGCGTTTGTTTTGGGTACAAAATGTCACGGGTTCAAATCCTGTCATCCCTACCTATTACTTATCTTATGAGCCGTAACGAGGGATTAATTGAAATTGATTAAAATTGGGTATAAGCAATCTTTAATTTTACAATATTCTATAATAATAGTAGATGCATGCAAAAATATATTAGGGTTACAAAATATTTATAAAGTAAAGCGCTCTTAGTTCAGTTCGGCAGAACGTGGGTCTCCAAAACCCGATGTCGTAGGTTCAAATCCTACAGAGCGTGATTCCATTCTTGTTATTCTTAGGTCAAAATTACAATGAAATTATTGAACAGCAATCTAAATTTTACCCCCCCCTATGGATTAAAATTAAAACAAGTAGTAGGTCAATAAAAAAAAAGAGATATTAATTAATCAAAGGTCCAACTGATCGCCACGTCTGTATTGTAAATATGCAGTTACAAATAATCCAGCCAAAGTAATAGGAATTAGACCTAAGACAATTCCAAATAGCAAAACTTCAATCATTTCATTTGTTTGAAAGGGGAAAGGGAGAGGTAATATCTATTCTTAAATATTAATTCGTATTGCACATGAATCTCAATGACCAAGAATTGAAAATTGACACGGTAAGAAACTATAGAATATATGGAATACCATGGAAAGATTTCTTTTTTTTATGAATTGTTCATTCAATTAATTTCAAATAAGTCGTATCTTGTTTAAACTGATAAATAGAACTGAAGTTATAGTTAAAACCGCTAGTAGAAAACCGAAATAACTAGTTATGGTAGGCATAAAGAGTCTAAATGAAATATGTTCTTTTTTTATACATATGTTTATAAAGCACTTCCCTAAATTTCAATTTTAGTTTTGAAAGATACAAACAAGGATAAGCAAAAATACCAATTGAAAGAATAAGTTCAATTGAAAGTTTTTGATTCAGCAATTATTATCATTATAGACAGTAATAACAAAAATAGAGTGACATAGGTAATAAATCAACTCATCATCTGTGATATCTAATCATCCCGTGATTCCGAATCAACGGATTAGATTCATTGTGCAACTCTTAAAAACTAATATTACTATACTAATATAGTATTACTAATATTTAGTATTTATAATTCTAAATTATATTTATAATTAATAATTATAAATAATAAAAAACTGTGTTGGGTAACTTCATTCTATTATTGAATCGAATATATTGTGTATTTTCGAACCAAGAATGACCTTATAGTATAATGCCTTTTATTACTTTCCTTTTTTTACTTTAATTTGAACTCATTAGATTCAGTAGTAGGCTCATTCACATAATATCTCGAATGAGAAGAAAAAGAGTTTTGAGAAGAAAAAGAGTTTCGAACGATTAGATCCTTCGAAACTAGGTTATACATTTTGTCTTTACATATTTCAAATTAGAAAGCCCCGACCTTCTAATTAGGTCAAGAAAGACCCAAAGGGTCTAATACAACAATGCTTGCATCGCGAATATTGATTATTATTTTATTCCTTGTTTGTTTTCTTTCTTTCATCGAAGACTATCTACTAGTTAGTCTTACTTGTTACTGGACAACTTATCTG